GTTAATGTAGCTTAATAAATCAAAGCAAAGCACTGAAAATGCTTAGATGAGCTTCCCAGCTCCATAAACACAAAGGTTTGGTCCTGGCCTTTTTATTGCTTTGTAGTAAGTTTACACATGCAAGACTCCCCGCACCAGTGAGAATGCCCTTAACATCAACCCAGATCAAGAGGAGCAGACATTAAGTACACTTCCCAGTAGCTCAAAATGTCTTGCTCAACCACACCCCCAAGGGATACAGCAGTGATAAAAATTTAGCAATGAACGTAAGTTTGACTAAGTTATACTACTTCAGGGTTGGTAAATCTCGTGCCAGCCACCGCGGTCATACGATTAACCCAAATTAATAAACACCCGGCGTAAAGCGTGATTAGAAACAAAACACAAATAAAATCAAATAACAACTAAGCTGTAAAAAGTAATAGTTGTAAACAAAAATAAACTACGAAAGTGATTTTATAACATTCGAACTCACGATAGCTAAGACCCAAACTGGGATTAGATACCCCACTATGCTTAGCCCTAAACCTAAATAATTTATAACAAAATTGTTCGCCAGAGAACTACAAGCCAGAGCTTAAAACTCAAAGGACTTGGCGGTGCTTTACACCCACCTAGAGGAGCCTGTTCTATAATCGATAAACCCCGATAAACCTTACCACTCTTTGCCAATTCAGCCTATATACCGCCATCTTCAGCGAACCCTAAAAAGGAACAAAAGTAAGCTTAATTATTCTCATAAAAACGTTAGGTCAAGGTGTAGCCTATAGAGTGGAAAGTAATGGGCTACATTTTCTATATTAGAACATACGAAAGCCCTCATGAAATCTTAGGGCCAAAGGAGGATTTAGTAGTAAATTAAGAATAGAGTGCTTAATTGAACTAGGCCATGAAGCACGCACACACCGCCCGTCGCCCTCCTCAAGTATTATATTCTCATTATACATAATAATAAAATATACAAGTATTAGAGGAGATAAGTCGTAACAAGGTAAGCATACTGGAAAGTGTGCTTGGAGATTTCAGAGTGTAGCTTAACCTAAAGCACTTGGCTTACACCCAAGAGATTTCATTTAATGACCACTCTGAGCCAATACTAGCCCTACCATATCAAAACTAAAACCAAAATAATTCACTAAACTAAATCATTCACCCTACATTCAAAGTATAGGAGATAGAAATTTATTTTTAGGCGCTATAGATAAAGTACCGTAAGGGAAAGATGAAAGATCTATTAATAGCATAAAAAAGCAGAGACTAATACTCTTACCTTTTGCATAATGAATTAGCTAGAAAATCCTTAGCAAAAAGAATTTTAGTTAATAACCCCGAAACCAGACGAGCTATCTATGAGCAGTTGCAAGAACGAATCCGTCCATGTAGCAAAATGGTGGAAAGACTCGTAGATAGAGGTGAAAAGCCAACCGAGCCTGGTGATAGCTGGTTGTCCAGAATAGAATTTTAGTTCAACTTTAAATTTTCCTAAAGGACAGACAGCCCTAATGAAAGTTTAAATGCTACTCTAAAGGGGGACAGCTCTTTAGAGACAGGATACAACCTTTTATAAAGAGTAAGTAATTATATATCCATAGTTGGCTTAAAAGCAGCCATCAATTAAGAAAGCGTTAAAGCTCAACAATCAAAATTAACTTAATTTAAGTATTTAAGAACGAACTCTTATAAACTTTTACTGGACCAATCTATTAATTTTTAGAAGAGATACTGCTAATATAAGTAACAAGAATAATATTCTCCTTGCACAAGCTTATATCAGATCGGATGCCCACTGATAGTTAACAACTATAATAGAAAAAACTCACAAACTAGTACTCTATTAACTTTTACTGTTAACCCAACACAGGAGTGCAATATAGGAAAGATTAAAAGAAGGAAAAGGAACTCGGCAAACCCTAACCCCGCCTGTTTACCAAAAACATCACCTCTAGCATTACTAGTATTAGAGGCACTGCCTGCCCAGTGACATACGTTTAACGGCCGCGGTATCCTGACCGTGCAAAGGTAGCATAATCACTTGTTCCTTAATTGGGGACTAGCATGAATGGCAACACGAGGGTTAAACTGTCTCTTCCTTCCAATCAGTGAAATTGACCTTCCCGTGAAGAGGCGGGAATAAATTAATAAGACGAGAAGACCCTATGGAGCTTTAATTATTTAGCCCAACATTTCCTAAATCCCACTCCATAGGAGTTTAATAATGGGGAAAGCCTCTGGGTTAAAAATTTTGGTTGGGGTGACCTCGGAGCATAAACAAACCTCCGAATGATTTTAGCCTAGACTCAACAAGTCAAAGCACTCATAATCATAAATTGACCCAAATTTTTTTTGATCAACGGAACAAGTTACCCTAGGGATAACAGCGCAATCCTATTCTAGAGTTCTCATCGACAATAGGGTTTACGACCTCGATGTTGGATCAGGACATCCCAATGGTGCAGCCGCTATTAAAGGTTCGTTTGTTCAACGATTAAAGTCCTACGTGATCTGAGTTCAGACCGGAGTAATCCAGGTCGGTTTCTATCTATTAGGTATTTCTCCCAGTACGAAAGGACAAGAGAAATAGAGCCCACTGCCCCGCAGAGCTCTAAGTTTAAAAGATGAAATAATCTTAATCTAGTACACTTCCCTAAATACAACCCAAGACCAGGGTTTGTTAAGGTGGCAGAGCCCGGTAATTGCATAAAACTTAAAACTTTATATCCAGAGGTTCAATTCCTCTCCTTAACATCATGTTTCTAATTAATACTCTCCTCCTTATTTTACCCGTACTTCTAGCGATAGCCTTTCTAACCCTTGTCGAACGTAAAATTTTAGGCTATATACAACTCCGAAAGGGCCCAAACATCGTAGGTCCTTATGGCCTTCTCCAACCAATTGCTGATGCAATTAAACTATTTACAAAAGAACCGCTACGACCCTTAACATCTTCTTCTCTACTTTTTATTATTGCCCCAACCCTAGCTTTAACTTTAGCCCTCTCAATATGACTTCCTATTCCCATACCATACCCACTAATTAACCTGCACATAGGTGTACTGTTTATCCTGGCAACCTCTAGCCTAGCTGTCTACTCAATTCTCTGATCAGGCTGAGCATCCAACTCAAAATATGCACTATTTGGAGCTCTTCGAGCAGTCGCGCAAACTATTTCTTATGAAGTAACACTAGCAATTATTCTACTATGTATTCTCCTAATAAATGGCTCATTTTCACTATCATCCCTCATCACCACACAAGAGTATATATGAATTATTGTTCCAGCATGACCCTTAGCTATAATATGATTTATCTCAACCCTAGCAGAAACAAACCGAGCCCCCTTTGATCTCACCGAAGGAGAGTCAGAACTTGTTTCTGGGTTTAATGTGGAATATGCAGGTGGCTCATTTGCCCTATTCTTCCTAGCTGAATATACCAATATCATTATAATAAATGCCCTAACAACCATCTTATTCTTAGGCCCATTCCACAGTCACATAAACCCAGAAATTTTTACAACCAATTTCGCTACAAAAACTCTCTTGTTAACAATAACATTTTTATGAATCCGAGCATCATATCCCCGATTCCGTTACGACCAACTCATACATCTCCTATGAAAAAGTTTTTTACCCTTAACCCTGGCCCTGTGCATATGACACGTTTCCATACCTATTATACTCTCTAGCATCCCTCCCCACATATAGAAATATGTCTGATAAAAGAGTTACTTTGATAGAGTAAATAATAGAGGTTTAAATCCTCTTATTTCTAGAATTATAGGCTTCGAACCTACACCTAAGAACTCAAAATCCTCCGTGCTACCTAATACACCAAATTCCAATCCATAAGTAAGGTCAGCTAAATAAGCTATCGGGCCCATACCCCGAAAATGTTGGTTTATACCCTTCCCGTACTAATTAACCCCCTAATTTTTACTATTATTTTATTTACCATATTTTTAGGCACAATAATTACAGTATTTAGCTCTCACTGACTTACCATATGAGTCGGACTAGAGATAAATATACTAGCCTTTATTCCTATTCTAATCAACAAAGCCACACCACGATCAACAGAAGCTGCCACCAAATATTTCCTTACACAAGCCACTGCATCAATAATCCTAATAATAGCAATTACACTTAACATTATTGATACTGGTCAATGAACCGTTATTAATCCACAAAATCACCTCACACCCATCCTAATCATATTAGCCCTAATTATTAAATTAGGCATAGCTCCCTTCCACTTCTGAGTTCCAGAAGTAACTCAAGGAGTCCCTCTAAAATCAGGTCTCATTCTTCTCACATGACAAAAACTAGCCCCCTTATCCATCCTTTACCAAATTTCACCCTCAATTGACTCAACTATAATAATAATAGTAGGTGTTATATCCATTATAGTTGGTGGTTGAGGAGGACTAAATCAAACCCAGCTCCGGAAAATCTTAGCATACTCCTCAATCGCTCATATAGGATGAATAGCTGCTATTATCACGTTCAATCCCAATATTATACTATTAAACTTGATTATTTACATTCTATTAACTACCCCTATATTCATTATACTCATGCAACATTCAAATACTACTACCCTATCACTATCCCAAATATGAAACAAAACCCCACTAATAATTTCAGCTATACTAATAACTCTATTATCTTTGGGGGGCCTCCCTCCACTAACTGGCTTTATTCCAAAATGAATTATTATCCAAGAACTAACAAAGAATGATAACATCATCATGCCCACTGTAATAGCCATGCTAGCCCTTTTAAACTTATATTTCTACTTGCGCCTAATCTATTCTTCCTCGCTCACTATATTTCCAACAACCAACAACCTAAAAATAAAATGACAATTTGAAACAACAAAACGCATACCATTTTTAGCCCCACTAATCATTTTATCCACAATACTTCTCCCCCTTACACCAATTCTCTCAGTACTAAACTAAGTCTTAAGGGGTTTAGGTTACATAGACCAAGAGCCTTCAAAGCCCTAAGCAAGTAAATAATACTTAACCCCTGCTTAAGGACTGCAAATTAACTTCACATCTCCTGAACGCAAATCAAGCGCTTTAATTAAGCTAAGTCCTCCTAGACTGGTGGGATCCAACCCCACGAAACTTTAGTTAACAGCTAAACACCTTAATCAACTGGCTTCAATCTACTTCTCCCGCCGTAAAGAAAAAAGGCGGGAGAAGCCCCGGCAGAATTGAAGCTGCTCCTTTGAATTTGCAATTCAATATGAAAATCACCTCAGGGCTTGGTAAAAAGAGGGCTCAACCTCTGTCTTTAGATTTACAGTCTAATGCTTACTCAGCCATTTTACCTTTACTTATGTTCGTTACCCGTTGACTATTCTCTACCAACCATAAAGACATCGGAACTTTATATCTCCTTTTTGGGGCTTGAGCTGGGATAGTAGGAACAGCTCTCAGTCTGTTAATTCGAGCAGAACTAGGTCAACCAGGAACTTTACTTGGAGATGATCAAATTTACAATGTAATTGTTACCGCTCATGCTTTTGTAATAATCTTCTTCATAGTAATACCCATTATAATTGGAGGCTTCGGAAACTGATTGGTCCCTCTAATAATTGGAGCCCCCGATATAGCTTTCCCTCGTATAAATAACATAAGCTTTTGACTACTTCCCCCATCCTTTCTACTTCTACTAGCTTCATCAATAGTAGAAGCTGGAGCGGGAACTGGCTGAACTGTCTACCCTCCCTTAGCTGGCAATCTTGCCCACGCAGGAGCCTCAGTTGATCTTACTATTTTCTCTCTTCACCTAGCTGGAGTATCCTCTATCTTAGGGGCTATTAATTTTATTACGACTATTATTAATATAAAACCGCCTGCTATATCCCAATACCAAACCCCCCTATTTGTATGATCTGTTCTTATTACAGCTGTACTACTTCTCCTCTCTCTACCAGTACTAGCTGCTGGCATTACAATACTTTTAACAGATCGAAATCTAAACACAACATTCTTTGATCCCGCAGGAGGAGGGGATCCTATTCTATATCAACACTTATTCTGATTCTTCGGTCACCCTGAAGTTTATATTCTTATCCTTCCGGGCTTTGGAATAATTTCCCATATTGTCACATATTATTCCGGGAAAAAAGAACCATTTGGCTATATAGGAATAGTATGAGCTATAATATCAATTGGGTTCCTTGGATTTATTGTCTGAGCCCATCATATATTCACAGTAGGTATAGATGTGGACACACGAGCCTATTTCACATCGGCTACTATAATTATTGCTATTCCCACAGGAGTAAAAGTATTTAGCTGATTAGCCACCCTTCATGGAGGCAATATTAAGTGGTCTCCAGCCATACTCTGAGCCCTAGGATTTATTTTCCTATTCACAGTAGGTGGCCTCACAGGAATTGTTTTAGCTAATTCTTCACTAGATATTGTACTCCACGATACATATTATGTAGTAGCCCACTTCCACTATGTATTATCTATAGGAGCTGTCTTTGCTATCATGGGAGGGTTTGCTCATTGATTCCCTCTATTTACAGGCTACACTTTAGATCCAACTTGAGCTAAAATTCACTTTACTGTAATATTTGTAGGAGTTAACTTAACCTTTTTTCCTCAGCATTTCCTAGGACTTTCTGGTATACCTCGACGATATTCAGACTACCCAGATGCCTATACAATATGAAATACTGTGTCATCAATAGGCTCCTTTATCTCTCTCACTGCAGTAATAGTAATAATTTTCATAATCTGAGAAGCCTTCGCTTCAAAACGAGAAGTAGATACTGTTGAATTAACCACTACAAACCTAGAATGACTTCATGGATGTCCACCCCCATACCACACATTTGAAGAACCTGCATATGTAAAAGCTTAACTCAAGAAAGGAAGGAATCGAACCCCCTAAAGTTGGTTTCAAGCCAACCCCATAACCACTATGACTTTCTCAATAAGATATTAGTAAAATCATTACATAACTTTGTCGAAGTTAATTTATAGGTTAAACCCCTTTATATCTTTATGGCTTACCCTTTCCAACTGGGCTTTCAAGATGCCTCCTCTCCTATTATAGAAGAATTACTTCATTTTCATGACCATACACTTATAATTGTGTTTCTAATTAGCTCATTAGTTCTTTACATTATCTCAATAATGTTGACTACAAAACTTACGCACACAAGCACAATAGACGCCCAAGAAGTAGAAACTATCTGAACAATTCTCCCGGCTATTATCCTAATTTTAATTGCACTTCCTTCCCTGCGAATTCTATATATGATAGATGAAATCAACAACCCATCCCTAACAGTAAAAACTATAGGTCATCAATGATATTGAAGTTATGAGTATACAGACTATGAAGATTTAAGCTTTGACTCATATATGATTCCTACATCTGATCTTAACCCTGGTGATCTACGATTACTAGAAGTTGATAACCGAGTTGTTCTTCCAATAGAACTTCCAATCCGTATATTAATTTCCTCAGAAGATGTTTTACACTCATGAGCTGTCCCATCCCTAGGGCTAAAAACGGATGCCATTCCTGGACGACTGAACCAAGCTACCCTTATTTCTACCCGTCCAGGACTCTTCTACGGCCAATGTTCAGAAATCTGTGGCTCAAATCATAGTTTCATACCTATTGTTCTTGAAATAATTCCACTTAAACATTTTGAAAACTGATCACTATCCATGATTTAGGCTCATTATGAAGCTGAATTAGCACTAGCCTTTTAAGCTAGAGAGTGAGAGATAGTAACCCTCTCCATAGTGGAATGCCACAACTTGACACATCTACATGAACTATCACTATCACTACTATAATCATTTCACTATTTATCTTAATTCAACTAAAATTTTATAAATACTTATATCCCTTAAATCCTATACCAAAGACATTTAAGTCTTTCTCTTTTCCATCTCCATGAGAAACAAAATGAACGAAAATTTATTCTCCTCTTTTATTACCCCAACAATAATAGGAATTCCAATCGTAATTCTAATTATTATGTTCCCAATCCTATTATTCCCAACTCCCACACGACTTATTAATAATCGATTAATCTCAATCCAACAATGATTAGTTCAACTTATCCTAAAACAAATGATAATAATACATTCCCCGAAAGGACGAACTTGATCCCTAATATTAGTCTCCTTAATTATATTCATTGGCTCAACTAACCTTTTAGGTCTATTACCTCACTCATTTACACCAACAACCCAATTATCAATAAATTTAGGAATGGCTATTCCTCTGTGAGCGGGGGCTGTAATTACAGGATTCCGCTATAAAACTAAAGCATCACTAGCTCACTTTCTTCCACAAGGCACTCCAATTCCTCTTATTCCCATATTAGTAATTATTGAAACAATTAGTCTTTTTATTCAACCCATAGCCTTAGCTGTACGACTTACAGCCAACATCACAGCAGGCCACTTGCTTATACATCTTATCGGAGGTGCAGCACTTGCTCTAACTTCAATTAGCCCAACAACTGCCCTAATTACCTTTGTTATCCTCATTCTTCTAACCGTACTAGAATTTGCTGTAGCCCTAATCCAAGCCTACGTTTTTACCCTCCTTGTCAGTCTTTATTTACATGACAATACATAATGACACACCAAACTCACGCTTATCATATGGTTAATCCAAGTCCATGACCACTTACTGGGGCCCTATCTGCCCTCCTTATAACATCAGGCCTAGTAATATGATTTCACTTCAATTCACCCTTACTTTTATTAATTGGGTTATTAACAAATACACTTACAATATATCAGTGATGACGAGATATTGTACGGGAAGGCACATTTCAAGGCCATCACACCCCCATTGTCCAAAAAGGCCTTCGTTATGGAATAATCCTATTTATTATTTCAGAAGTTTTCTTCTTTGCAGGCTTCTTCTGAGCCTTTTATCACTCAAGTCTAGCCCCTACCCCAGAACTAGGAGGATGCTGACCCCCAACAGGTATTAAACCCCTCAACCCCCTTGAAGTACCTCTCCTCAACACCTCTGTCCTCCTAGCCTCAGGAGTATCCATCACCTGGGCACATCACAGCTTAATAGAAGGGAATCGAAAAAATATACAACAAGCCCTAACCATCACTATCCTCCTAGGCATTTATTTTACTCTTCTTCAAGCGTCTGAATATTATGAAACGTCATTTACTATTTCAGATGGAGTTTATGGCTCAACATTTTTTATAGCCACAGGATTCCACGGCCTTCATGTGATCATTGGGTCTACTTTCCTCACAGTTTGCCTTCTACGACAATTCAACTTTCACTTTACATCAAAACACCACTTTGGCTTTGAAGCAGCCGCATGATACTGACACTTTGTTGATGTAGTCTGATTATTCCTATATGTCTCAATTTATTGATGAGGATCTTACTCTTTTAGTATCAACTAGTACATCTGACTTCCAATCAGTTAGCTTTGGTTAAACCCAAAAAAGAGTAATTAACTTAATCCTAGTTTTACTTATCAACACAACCCTCTCCATAATCCTAGTTACCATTGCATTTTGACTCCCTCAATTAAATATTTATTCAGAAAAATCAAGCCCTTACGAATGTGGGTTTGATCCTATAGGATCAGCACGACTCCCCTTTTCAATAAAATTTTTTCTAGTAGCTATTACATTCCTACTATTTGACCTAGAAATTGCCCTTCTCCTCCCTCTCCCATGAGCCACACAACTTAATAACCTTAATCTAGTCCTCATTATAGCCCTTTTACTCATCTCTATCTTAGCCTTAGGACTGGCTTATGAATGAATCCAAAAAGGCCTAGAATGAGTTGAATATGATAATTAGTTTAGTTAAAACAAATGATTTCGACTCATTAGAATATGGTGTACCATAATTATCAATATGCCTACAATCTATATAAACATTTTTCTAGCATTCACCATAGCCCTTCTAGGTATACTAATGTATCGATCACATCTTATATCCTCCCTATTATGCCTAGAAGGAATAATATTATCACTATTTATCCTAATTACACTAACAGCCCTAAATTTACATTTTACATTATCTTTTATATTTCCAATTATTCTTCTAGTATTTGCAGCCTGTGAAGCTGCAGTAGGCCTAGCCCTTCTAGTTATAGTCTCCAACACTTATGGCATAGACTATGTACAAAACCTCAACCTACTCCAATGCTAAAAATTATTATTCCTACTATTATACTTATTCCAGTAACATGATGATCTAAAAATTATATAATTTGAATTAATACTACAAGCCACAGCCTACTAATTAGTCTTACTACCCTCTTCTTACTTAATCAACCAAATGACACCAATCTAAACTTCTCAACAATATTCTTTTCAGATGCTCTATCCACCCCACTATTAATATTAACAGTCTGGCTTCTCCCCTTAATAATCTTGGCTAGTCAAAGTCACTTAGAAAAAGAGTCTCCATTACGCAAAAAAATATACATCTCCCTTCTCATTTCCCTACAACTATTCCTAATTATAACATTTTCAGCCACAGAATTTATCCTATTCTATATCCTATTTGAAGCAACATTAATTCCCACGCTTATTATCATTACACGATGAGGCAACCAAACAGAACGACTTAACGCAGGAACCTACTTCCTATTCTACACCCTAACAGGTTCCCTCCCCTTGCTAGTTGCTCTAATTTTTCTTCAAAACTCTATAGGATCCCTGAATCTCCTTCTAATTCAACATATTTACATCAACCTTCCAACATCATGATCTACCTCACTAATATGACTAGCATGCATAATAGCATTTCTAGTCAAAATACCCCTATATGGACTCCATCTCTGACTACCAAAAGCTCATGTAGAAGCCCCCATTGCAGGCTCAATGGTATTAGCCGCTATTTTACTCAAACTAGGCGGCTATGGTATAATACGTATTACTATCTTACTAAATCCTATCACAGATTACATAGCATACCCTTTCCTCATACTCTCATTATGAGGAATAATCATAACCAGTTCTATCTGCCTTCGACAAACTGACCTTAAATCACTCATCGCCTATTCTTCAGTAAGCCATATAGCCCTAGTAATCGTTGCCATTCTCATTCAAACTCCATGAAGCTTTATAGGGGCAACCGCACTAATAATCGCTCACGGTCTAACCTCCTCCCTATTATTTTGCCTAGCAAATTCTAACTATGAACGCATCCATAGTCGAACTATATTATTAGCTCGAGGGCTACAAACAATTCTTCCCCTAATAGCAGCATGGTGATTACTCGCTAGCCTAACTAATCTAGCTCTACCCCCAACTATTAATTTACTAGGAGAACTCCTCATTGTAATGGCATCTTTCTCATGATCTAATATCTCTATTATCCTTATAGGAACTAACATTTTAATTACAGCCCTATATTCCCTATATATATTATCAACAACTCAACGCGGTAAATTTACATATCATACAATTAACATTTCCCCATCATTTACCCGAGAAAACACTCTTATAATACTCCACCTCACCCCACTCCTCCTTCTATCCATTAACCCAAAAATCATTTTAGGTCCAATACTCTGTAAATATAGTTTAAAAAAAAACATTAGATTGTGAATCTAATAATAGAAGCTTATAACTCCTTATTTACCGAGAATGCTTGCAAGAACTGCTAATTCATGCTCCCATGCTTAATCTCATGGCCTTCTCAACTTTTAAAGGATAGAAGCAATCCGTTGGCCTTAGGAGCCAAAAAACTGGTGCAACTCCAGATAAAAGTAATTAACATATTCTCAACTTCAGTAGCTGTATCAATTATTATTCTAGTGCTCCCAATCATGGCCTCCTTCACTAATGTATTTAACAGCATCAACTATCCTTATTATGTAAAAACCTCAGTATCTTACGCATTCATAATCAGTCTAATCCCAACACTCATCTTTATTACCTCTAATCAAGAAATAATAGTATCCAACTGACACTGAATAACTATTCATACTCTAAAACTCACTACTAGCTTTAAATTAGATTACTTCTCCATATTATTTACCCCCATTGCACTCTTCGTAACATGATCCATCATAGAATTCTCCATATGATATATATACTCAGACCCTAAAATTAATCAATTCTTTAAATATTTACTAATATTTCTTATCACCATACTAATTTTAGTTACCGCCAATAACTTATTTCAACTATTCATCGGATGAGAAGGAGTTGGAATCATATCATTTCTATTAATTGGATGATGACACGGTCGAACAGATGCCAATACCGCAGCCCTTCAGGCAATCTTATATAACCGGATTGGAGACATCGGCTTTATCCTAGCTATAGCTTGATTTGCCATTAACCTTAACACATGGGAATTTCAACAAATCTTTATATCAGATAATAACATTACTACCCTTCCACTAATTGGGCTAATCCTAGCTGCCACAGGTAAATCTGCACAATTTGGCTTACATCCATGGCTTCCCTCAGCAATAGAAGGCCCAACCCCAGTGTCAGCTTTACTTCATTCAAGCACAATAGTAGTGGCTGGAGTATTTCTTCTTATCCGCTTCCACCCTCTACTAGAAACTAATAAAACTGCTCAAACATTAATTTTATGCCTAGGAGCAATCACCACCCTATTTACAGCTCTATGCGCTCTCACACAAAATGACATTAAAAAGATCGTTGCTTTTTCCACCTCAAGCCAACTTGGATTAATAATAGTTACAATCGGAATTAACCAACCTCACTTAGCATTCTTACACATCTGCACCCATGCTTTTTTCAAAGCTATACTTTTCTTATGTTCAGGATCAATTATTCATAGCTTAAATGATGAACAAGACATCCGAAAAATAGGGGGTCTCTATAAAACAATACCTTTCACTTCTTCTGCCCTAACTATTGGAAGCCTAGCCCTTACAGGCATGCCATTCCTAACAGGCTTCTACTCAAAAGATTTAATTATTGAATCTGCAAATACATCTTATACCAACGCCTGAGCCCTTATTATTACCCTCATTGCCACTTCCCTTACAGCTGTCTATAGCACACGAATTATCTTCTTCGCCCTTCTAGGGCACCCTCGCTACCCAACTCTCATTATTATTAATGAAAACAACCCCTTACTCATTAATTCAATTAAACGCTTAGCACTCGGAAGCATCTTTGCAGGATTTCTACTCTCTAACCTTATTTCACCTAATAATGTTCCCCAAATAACTATACCCCTATACATAAAAATAACAGCCCTCTCCATTACTATTCTAGGCTTCACTCTAGCTATAGAGCTAAATCAACTTAGCTTACACCTAAAAATAAGCACGCAATCCCGCTCCTTTAACTTCTCAAACATACTAGGATTCTTCCCTATTACAATACACCGCCTCTTACCTTACCTAAACCTTTCGGCAAGCCAAAACGTAGCCACCCTGCTCCTAGATATATCTTGAACCGAAAAAGCAATCCCAAAGAACATTTCATATATTCAAATATCTGCATCAACTTACGTATCTACACAAAAAGGCTTGATCAAATTTTACTCTCTATCTTTCCTAATCTCCCTTCTTCTAGCCCTATTTATTCTAATTTAACCCCCACGAGTAATCTCAATAATAATAAAAATGCTTACAAATAAAGACCAACCAGCAATAACTATTAACCAGCTACCACAACTATACAATGCTGCCACCCCTATAGAATCCTCCCGGATTAAACTGACTTCATCCGCCTCAAAAACAACTCAATCCCCCATACTCTTTAAATTTAACATGAAATCTACATCATCGCTTATTACTGCCAACATAATTAAACCCACTTCCAATAACACACCTGAAATAAATATGCTTAAAATTATAATATTTGACCCTCAAGTCTCAGGATATTCCTCAGTCGCTATTGCAGTCGTATATCCAAATACTACTAATATACCCCCCAAATAAATTAAAAATATTATTAAACCTAAAAATGAACCACCAAAACTCAAAACAATACCACAACCTACCCCACCACTAATAACTAGCCCCAATCCCCCATAAACTGGAGATGGTTTAGAAGAAACCCCCACAAAACCAATCACAAATATTACACTTAATAAGAATGCAACATATATCATTATTCTAGCATGGACTTAAACCATGACCAATGACATGAAAAATCACCGTTGTATTCAACTACAAGAACCTAATGACCAACATTCGAAAAATTCACCCCCTACTAAAAATTGTTAACCACTCCTTAATTGACCTCCCCGCCCCATCAAACATTTCCTCCTGATGAAATTTTGGCTCTCTCTTAGGTCTATGTCTAATAATCCAAATTTTTACCGGGCTCTTCCTAGCCATACACTACACTTCAGATACAACAACAGCATTCTCATCAGTAACACACATCTGTCGAGACGTAAACTATGGCTGACTAATCCGATATATTCACGCCAACGGGGCATCCATATTTTTCATCTGCCTGTACATGCATGTAGGCCGTGGAATCTATTATGGTTCATACACCTACCAAGAAACCTGAAATATCGGGATCCTTCTACTATTTGCAGTGATAGCCACAGCATTCATAGGCTATGTTCTCCCATGAGGACAAATATCATTCTGAGGAGCAACAGTAATTACTAACCTCCTATCAGCCATCCCCTATATTGGAGCAACCTTAGTAGAATGAATTTGAGGGGGCTTTTCAGTTGATAAAGCCACTCTTACCCGCTTCTTTGCATTCCACTTCATTCTTCCATTTATCATCGCGGCCCTAGTCATAGTTCACCTACTATTCCTCCACGAAACCGGCTCCAACAACCCCTCAGGGATCCCCTCAGATTCAGATAAAATTCCCTTTCATCCCTATTACACAATTAAAGATGCACTAGGATTTTTTATCCTCACACTTTTCCTCCTCCTTCTCGTCCTATTCTCCCCCGATCTACTAGGCGACCCCGACAACTACACACCTGCAAATCCTCTCAATACCCCTCCACATATTAAGCCTGAATGATATTTTCTATTCGCTTACGCTATCCTTCGCTCAATTCCCAACAAGCTAGGAGGAGTATTAGCCCTAGTCATATCAATCCTTATCCTCGCATTCATTCCCTTCCTTCACATCTCTAAACAACGTAGCATAATATTCCGTCCTATCAGTCAAGCCCTCTTCTGAACCCTAGTCGCTGACCTATTTACACTCACATGAATTGGTGGCCAACCAGTTGAACATCCATTCATTACTATTGGCCAAGTAGCATCAATCCTCTACTTCTCTATTATCCTTATTCTAATACCTCTTGCAAGCCTAATCGAAAATAAAATTCTCAAATGAAGGTCCCAGTAGTATAAAACATTACCCTGGTCTTGTAAACCAGAAACGGAGATCAACTCACCCTAGGACATCAGAGAAGAAGCTACTGCCCCACCATCAGCACCCAAAGCTGAAATTCTACTTAAACTACTCTCTGCTATCTCCTACTAAAATAAAATTTAACTGCCTTGTCAGTATAGACAATTTTTTTTTACCCCTATGTAATTCGTGCATTATTGCTTGTCCCCATACAAAATGTATCTATACTATCATATCATAATCAACATAAACCATTATATGTTTAATCGTACATTAACTTCTATTCCCCATGCATATAAGCCAGTACATCTACATCCAATGAACAACAACATAACACTCTCTCATCCACACACAACCTCTAACCAACACGCATATCCACCAACCAATGTTAATCGTTCCTCGAACATAGGACATTAAACCCATAATCGTACATAGACCATCCCAGTCAAATCATTTCTCGTCCCCATGACTATCCCCTTCCCTCAGGGGTCTCTTAATCTACCATCCTCCGTGAAACCAGCAACCCGCCCACATCGTGTCCCTCTTCTTGTTCCAGGCCCATACCACTTGGGGGTTTCTAGCGTGAAACTATACCTGGCATCTGGTTCTTACTTCAGGGCCATACCCCTAAGATCGCCCACACGTTCCCCTTAAATAAGACATCTCGATGGACTAATGACTAATCAGCCCATGCTCACACATAACTGTGGTGTCATGCATTTGGTATTTTTTAATTTTTGGGTTATGCTTGGACTCACCATGGCCGCGGCGGGCCCTGACCCGGTGCACTTATTGTAGACGAGCGCCTAATGAAGACCCTCCATCCTCATAATTATGAGCCGGGACTATCTTTCCATGCTTGACGGACATAAGAAAATTTTTGGTACGCATACGCATACGCGCACGCATACGCATACGCATACGCGCACGCATACGCATACGCATACGCGCACGCATACGCATACGCGCACGCATACGCATACGCATACGCATACGCATACGCATACGCATACGCATACGCATACGCATACGCATACGCATACGCATACGCGCACGCATACGCATACGCGCACGCATACGCATACGCATACGCATACGCGCACGCATACGCATACGCATACGCATACGCATACGCATACGCATACGCATACGGTCTATATATATATATATATATATATATATACATGAATAAATCCGCAAACCCCCCCCACCCCCCAAGTAAGTCCATTGTATCAAAACAATGAATATGACTATGTATATTTACTCTTGCCAAACCCCAAAAACAAGAATTTGTACATAGCGCTTACTTAATTTTCTCACTTATTTTTAATTTTGCTAACCCAGTTAATTAAGCCCTCTGACTAAGTTTTGTCTAGTTCTTTCCAATCTATAGATTTCTTAGTCAAACTGTTTCTATTTTACGGTTCTAAAATGCACCTTCACAATACTGACATAGCACTCAAGGGGAAATTCCTTTTTTGACAGGCTAAAACTCAATTAAAATTTTTAATTTTGCTAACCCAGTTAATTAAGCCCTCTGACTAAGTTTTGTCTAGTTCTTTCCAATCTATAGATTTCTTAGTCAAACTGTTTCTATTTTACGGTTCTAAAATGCACCTTCACAATACTGACATAGCACTCAAGGGGAAATTCCTTTTTTGACAGGCTAAAACTCAATTAAAATTTTTAATTTTGCTAACCCAGTTAATTAAGCCCTCTGACTAAGTTTAA